TCGAAACATATAAAATGCAGTGAATCCTGCTGTAAATGAAACGATTATTGCGAAAATTGGTGAATACAACCAACTATCATTAAGAATTTCGTCTTTCGACCAAAAACAAGCAAGAGGTGGAATACCACAAAGAGAAAGTGTACCTAATAAAAAAGTAATTCTTGTAATTGGAATATATTTTGTTAACCCTCCCATAAGAACCATATTTTGACTTTTATCTGGTGAAAATCCAACAATGGATTCCATTGAATGAATAATGGATCCAGATCCTAAAAACAATAAAGCTTTCGAATAGGCATGAGTGATCAAATGGAATAAAGCAGCCCTATAAGAACCTATACCCAGAGCTAATATAATATAACCCAATTGAGACATGGTAGAATAAGCTAAACTTCTTTTAATATCTCTTTGAGCAAGAGCCAAAGTAGCTCCTAATAATACTGTTATTACACCTATTAAGGAAATAAGATTCATTATGTAAGGTATGACTATGAAAAGAGGAAGAAGACGAGCTACAAGAAAAATTCCTGCTGCTACCATAGTAGCAGCATGTATAAGAGCCGAAATGGGAGTGGGTCCTTCCATAGCATCAGGTAACCATATGTGAAGGGGAAATTGTGCAGATTTAGCAACTGCGCCGAGGAATAAAAAAGAAGCACAAAGAGTAATAAATAAAGAATTTACTCCATTATTATGAATTAATTTAGTAACTATTTCGAACAAATCTCGAAATTCTAAACTACCCGTTATCCAATAAAATCCTAAAATTCCTAATAATAAACCAAAATCCCCTATACGATTGGTTACAAAAGCTTTTTGACAAGCACTTGCTGCAATTGGTCGTGTGAACCAAAAACCTATTAATAAATAGGAACACATTCCTACAAGTTCCCAAAAAATATAAATTTGTATTAAATTAGAACTAGTAACTAATCCCAACATGGAAGTATTGAAAAAACTCATATAAGCAAAAAATCTCAAATATCCTCGATCATGAGACATATAATTATCACTATAAATAAGAACCATGATTCCAACAGTAGTAATTAATATTGGCATAATAGAAGTAAGCGGATCAATCAAGTGTCCGAACTCTAAAGAAAAATCATTATTGACAGTCCAAGACCATAGATATTGATAGATAAAATTTCCGTTTATTTGTTGAATAGAAAGATTAACAGAAAATACCATAGCTATAGTTAGCATCAAAACACTCGGGAAAGCCCACATACGTCGAATATTTTTTGTTGCTGCAGGAATAAGTAGAAGTCCAAATCCTATTAACATAGTAATAGGAAATGGAAGAAAGGATATTATCCATGCATATTTATATGTATGTTCCATAAAAAACACAAATTTTCGTTTTTTTCTTATAATTGTTTCCGATTCACCAATTTTTATTGCTTTTCAAGAAAACAATAAAAAAATGAAAAAAAAAAGATATGAAATCTTAAATATTCTTATTTTACATTTTTCTTATTTTTTTCAGATATTTCAAAAATTTGAAAAAGTTATAAATTTTTGCTTAAATGCTTTGTCCAAATAGCTCGATATAGAGTCATTTTTTAGTTATTAATTTTTTAACTAAAATATTCATTTTTGAAGTAGAAAAATATTTTTTTATAAAAAAAGAGAAGGAGAATATGATATTAAAAAAAATTTTGCCACTAGACTAGAATTGTATTCTAGTAATATATAACCATATCATATACTATAGTAAGCAAAGAAAAAGTAAGAAAAGTAAACAAAGTAAGCAAAAATAACTATACCAATATCAGTAGAATATGGATATGGATATATAGTTTGCATCAATAAATCAACTAATTCTTCTAGTAATTTTTTTTTTTATTACCTAATTTCTATTTTTTATGAAATTTATTGATTGGATTTCAATCCAATAAGATAAGAAAATATCAGAAATCTTATAAAAATCCTTACTTCTTATATTCTAGAACTGAATAAAAAAAAAACGTAAAATGAAAGTTCCTTTTCTTAGCTAACGAAATGTCTTGTTTAACATATTAACTACTAGAAAATTCCTTTAAAAATTTTTCTTTCTTTTCTTCTATTTTTTCCTAGTTTATCATATATGTAACACACATGTATATATAAACAATATATTTGTATAAAAAAAAAAGATTATCGACGAAATTAAATATAATATAAAAAATGGCTAAAACTAAAAAAAAACAATCCATATAGATCAATACATGTCTTTCACATACAACAATAAAAAGGAAGAACTCTTTTTTATGGCAGTTCCAAAAAAACGTACTTCTATATCAAAAAAACGTATTCGTAGAAATATTTGGAAGAAAAAGGGAAATTTAGTTGCACTAAAAGCCTTTTCTTTAGCAAAGTCAGTTTCTACGGGAAATTCAAAAAGTTTTTTTGTTCGGCAAACAAATAAGAAAATCTTGGAATAATTTGAATTCCGTGATTTAAAGAACTTTTCTATATATAGAATATGCAAATTTTTCATTAACTTATGTATTTATTTACCTCCTCAAGATTAGTTAGAACTAGCAGACAGATAAGTTAATATTCGACATAAAATAGCTGCTAGTTTGGTTCTAAGTATTATTTTATTTCTTTTCCTAATGGAAAAGAAATAAAATGTAATTATAATGAATATTAAAACTGTTTTATTATATGTCTATCTCAAGATCAAATGAAATTTGTTTTGTTTACGTTTACTAAGTATTATTCTATAAATAAATTATGTACATAACAAACAACAAATATTAATACACTAATACACTAAATACATTAAAAAGTAGACTAAAAACAAGATTTTTAGAAAACGAGTCTTTTAATTTCTAATTTCGTTTATTAAATTTAGTAATTATATCTTGATATGTATAAAATCATCCTATTTATTTAATTTATATTTTTTTTTTGATAAAAAAGATCTTTCTAAGTTTTCTAAGTGTTATTAAAAATGAAAAGAATACTTTAGTTTAAACAAAAGAGTTTAAAAGAACCCTTATTCATCCATTTCCTAAAGGATAACTATATCGGATTCTAGAATCTACATCTAGACGATTCAACATGAATTGACTATTATTATTTCAAGTAAGCCGCTATGGTGAAATTGGTAGACACGCTGCTCTTAGGAAGCAGTGCTAGAGCATCTCGGTTCGAGTCCGAGTAGCGGCATACTCTAAAAGAGATAGAATGGATCTTATAATGTATTTAATTCCCTATTTCAATTCTGTAATGAGACCCTTTTTATGTATGATATTTGCGACTTTAGAACATATATTAACTCATCTCTCTTTTTCGATCGTTTCAATTGTGATTGCGATTCATTTGATGATTCTATCAGTTCACGAAATCATCGGATTACGCCATTCGTCGGAAAAAGGAATGTTAGCTACTTTTTTTTCTCTAACAGGATTATTAGTTATTCGTTGGATTTCTTCGAGACATTTTCCATTAAGTAATTTATACGAGTCATTGATCTTCCTTTCGTGGAGTTTTTCCATTATTCATATGGTTTCCAAGCTATGGAATCATAAAAATGATTTAAGCACAATAACCGCGCCAAGTGCCATTTTTACTCAAGGTTTCGCTACATCTGGTCTTTCAAGTAAAATGCATCAATCAGCAATATTAGTACCTGCTCTACAATCTCAGTGGTTAATGATGCATGTAAGTATGATGTTATTGAGCTATGCGGCTCTTTTATGTGGTTCGTTATTATCAGTCGCTTTTTTAGTCATTACATTTCGAAAAAACATCGATATTTTTTTTAGAAGCAAAAATTTATTAATATTAATTAAGTCATTTTTCTTTGGGAAGATTGAATACTTGAACGAAAAAAGAAGTGTTGTTAAAAGCACTTCTTTTCTTTCATTTCCAAATTATTATAAATATCAATTAATTCAGCGTTTGGATTATTGGAGTTATCGTGTTATTAGTTTAGGGTTTATCTTTTTAACCATAGGTATTCTTTCTGGAGCAGTATGGGCTAACGAAGCATGGGGGTCTTATTGGAATTGGGACCCCAAGGAAACTTGGGCATTTATTACTTGGACCATATTCGCGATTTATTCACATACTAGAACAAATCAAAGTTTGCACGGTACGAATTCGGCACTTGTAGCTTCTATAGGATTTTTTATAATTTGGATATGCTATTTTGGGATCAATCTATTAGGAATAGGTCTACATAGTTATGGTTCATTCACATAAAATCTAATTAAATTGTAGAAATTCCATGCGGAATAAGTAAGACATATATAACGAAAATTTGTGTGAGTTTTTAAGAACTGTTTGAATTAAGATTAAGATTCAAACAGTTCTTAAAAACTTGGGATACATCTTTCTAATTCACTTTATTATTTTTTTTTTCGTTGTACAGCGAATAGTTTCAAAAATATTATAATTTTCAATTATAAGACTTTCTATCTCATTAAGAAAAAAAAAACTATCTATGAAAATAATTAGATAGGATAGCTTGTATCTTGTCAACTGATAAAGAAAGAACGAAATCGGGATAAATACCAATTCCTATTACGGGTAAAAGGATACAGATTGAAACAAATAGTTCTCGTGGTCCAGAATCCACGAGATTTGAGTTTAGAACATTGAAAAAATTGTATCCATAGAACATTTGCCGTAACATAGATAACAAATAAATAGGAGTTAATATCATTCCAATTGCCATTACAAGGGTAATTAATATTTTTGGCATTAAAAGATATTTTGGACTGGTAATTAGTCCAAAAAACACTACTAATTCCGCAACAAAACCACTCATTCCCGGCAATGCAAGAGAAGCCATCGAGAAACTACTAAACATGGTAAATATTTTTGGCATTGGAATGGATATTCCCCCCATTTCGTCGAGATAAACAAGACGTATTCTATCACAACTCATTCCTACCAAGAAAAAAAGTGCAGCGCCAATAAATCCATGAGAGAGTATTTGTAAAATGGCTCCGTTGAGTCCCATGTCGGTTATAGAACTAATTCCTATAATTGTGAAACCCATGTGTGATACAGAAGAATAGGCTATTCTTTTTTTTTGATTGCGTTGACCAAGCGAGGTTGAAGCTGCATAAATTATTTGGATTGCCCCCACTATCACTAACCAGGGAGAAAATATAGAGTGAGCATGTGGTAATAATTCCATATTGATACGAATTAATCCATATGCTCCCATTTTTAATAAGATTCCCGCTAGAAGCATACATGTACTGTAATGTGCTTCTCCATGGGTATCTGGTAACCATGTATGTAGGGGTATAATCGGTGATTTGACAGCATAAGCAATAAGGAAGCCCAAATAGAATATTATTTCTAATGTAACAGGATATGACTGATTAGCTAATCTGTCAAAATCCAATGTCGGTTCATTGGAACCATATAAACCCATACTTAGAACTCCTATTAAGAGAAAAATGGAACCCCCCGCAGTGTACAAAATAAACTTTGTAGCCGAGTACAAACGTTTCTTTCCTCCCCACATAGATAAAAGTAAGTAAACAGGAATTAATTCTAACTCCCACATGATAAAAAAAAGTAAAAGATCTCTAGAAGAAAATAATCCTATTTGACCACTGTACATTGCTAACATCAGGAAATAGAACAATCGCGAATTTCGAGTAACAGGCCAAGCTGCTAAAGTAGCTAAAGTAGTGATAAATCCTGTTAGTAAAATAGGTCCTATGGAAAGTCCGTCGATTCCCAGTCTCCAGTGAAAATTGAAAACATTTATCCATTTAGCATCCTCTTCTAATTGAATTAATGGATCGTCCAATTGGAAATGATAACAGAAGACATAGGTTGTTATAAGGAGTTCTAACAAACAAATACATATAGTATACCATCTAAATATCTTATTCCCTTTATGAGGGAGAAATAAAATTGAGGAACCCGCGAATATTGGCAAAACTACAAGTATTGTTAACCAAGGGAAATAACTCGTGATAAAGACAAGATGCGTTTTGACCAAAAAGCCCGTGCTCAAGAAAATATATTCTTTTGAGCACGGGCTTTTATCGGTAAAAAGGAATCAAATGATTCAAGTGGAATTTATTATAACGTATCAATAAGATAGACCCATGCTGCGAGTTGTTTCATGCCATAAATAAACACGGACACTCAAAAAATCTGTTGGACAGGCGGATTCACATCTTTTACAACCTACACAGTCTTCCGTTCTTGGCGCGGAAGCAATTTGCTTAGCTTTACATCCGTCCCAAGGTATCATTTCCAATACATCTGTGGGGCAGGCTCGTACACATTGAGTGCACCCTATACATGTATCATAAATTTTTACTGAATGTGACATTGGGTCTATAAATTCCAGTTTTGAACATAAAAAATTTTCGATCTGGTAAAGTAAAAAAAAAATAATAATAATAAATTTATAATTATATAATTTATTATATATTTATATTTTCTTTATATATAGAAACCAGATGAATCAATGATTTATCAAAAAAAATCTTAAGAATCAAAATTTTTATAAATCTGTTCATCAGAAGGGACCAAGAGACTTTGATTTATCTTTCAACAACCATGATCATATGAGTCGCATGAATCACACGTGCAACTTCACGTTGACTAATGGATCGTCAATATTTCAATCTAAATATATATTGAAATATTACTATACATATTAGTATTATTTGTAAATAAATATGTAAAAGATACTGAAATGATATTTTATAGAAAGTTTTTCTACAATTTCTATATATATATATATTCTTATATGTATTTATATTATAGTTATGGTTAATTTTTCAACAAACTTGATTGATTAATACGAGTTGATTTTCTGTTACGATAGATCGACGAAACAATAGCTAGCCCAATAGCAGCTTCCGCCGCTGCAATCGCTATAATAAAGATTGAGAAAATCTCGCCTTTTAATTGGCGACTATCAAATATATCAGAAAATAGTACGAGATTAATATTAACCGAATTTAGTATAAGTTCAAGACACATAAGTGCTCTAACCATGTTTCGACTTGTGATCAATCCATAGATACCGATTGCAAATAAATAGACACTCAAAAAAAGTACATATTCGAACATCATTGACTAACTCCTGATCAATCTCGATTCGTTTCAATATGAACAAAAATTCAACCAAGTTGATTGACTAGAATCGAGCGATTACATAAAAAAGGGAATATTGACAGTAGATTAAACTAAAAATTTTTTAATTCTAACTAAACTATTTATTATTGACGAGCCATAGTAATTGCGCCTATCAAAGAAACTAAAAGAATTATAGAAATTAGTTCAAACGGAAGATAAAAATCTGTTGATAAATGAATTCCAATTTGTTGAACGTTGTTTATAAAGTCTTGCTCTATAATCTGATTTGATCTTGTAGTCCAAATAATTCCGTACCATGACGTATCTGCGATAGTAGTAATTAGTGAAAAAAGAATACTTATACAAACTAGTGAAGTGACTCCATCTCCAATAGTCCAAAGATAGGAGTCGTTAGCATATTCTGAACCATTCACGAACATAACAGCAAATATGATTAAGACATTTATGGCTCCCACATAAATAAGAAGCTGGGCGGCAGCTACAAAAAAGGAGTTTGATGAAATATAGAATAAGGATATACAAACAAGAACCGATCCCAACGAAAAGGCGGAATAAATTGGATTAGTAAACAATACTACTCCTAGACCTCCTAATATAAGAAATGATCCCAGAAATACTACAAGTATATCATGTATTGGTCCAGGTAAATCCATTATGTATAAGAGAAAAATCAGTCAAAATGTTTCATGACCTTACTAAATAGTCCAGGAAAGAGAGGGGTGTTCCCCTTATTTTTTTTTCTGCTATATGATGAGTTTTTAATGCAATTAAATCTTAATATGGATGGATTACTGTGGATATAGATAAAGTTATTAAATATTAAAATTATCGGCCAATCTTTTCTTTTTTCTTTTAGAAATTAAAATTTTTTAATATTTTAAAATAATTAAGAAAACACATATTCACAGTTTAAATTAAAGAGTGATTCTCAATAATCAATAGTTAATAAGATAAGTTTATTAGGTTCTCATAAAAAAAAAGAAGACTTGTTTCTGTTTATCTTTATATAAAAAAATATTAGTAATCAGTAATCGTTCTTGAATCAAGGGGTTTATCTTTATCCATTTTGATTTGACTGGAATTCATAATTGTTTGGATTGTGTAATCTCCAATTACTGACATTGGTAACCGACCTAATGCAATTTGATTATAATTTAATTCGTGACGATCATAAGTTGAAAGTTCATATTCTTCAGTCATCGATAAACAGTTTGTTGGACAATACTCGACACAATTACCACAAAATATACAGACTCCAAAATCAATACTATAATTAAACAATTGTTTCTTTTTAATCTCTCTTTTAAACCTCCAATCAACAACGGGTAGATCTATGGGACATACACGAACACATACCTCACAAGCAATACATTTATCAAATTCAAAATGAATTCGACCGCGGAAACGTTCTGATGTGATCGATTTTTCATAAGGATATTGAATAGTTACAGGTAAACGATTTGTATGGGATAGGGTAATTATGAAACTTTGACCAATGTACCTTGCCGCCCGTATTGTTTGTTGACCAAAATTTATGAACCCGGTCACCATAGGGAACATATTGTAGATCTCCGTGAATAATTTGATGTTTCTTTCTCTTGTTTAAGATCAGTTATGAATGGAGAATATCGTTATCTTATTCTATTCTTTATAGGTAAATAAGTTGGGAAGAAGTTGTCAATAATAGATTACCCAGAGAAATAGGTAAAAGGAATTTCCATCCAAAATTTAAAAGTTGGTCCATTCTCAGTCTAGGTAAAGTCCATCTTGCTGTGATAGGAATGAACAAAAACAAATAAGCTTTAGCTAATGTAATAAATATACCAATTGTTATTCCAAAAACTCCTGTCATTTTATTTAATCCGAAAAATTCAGGAATAGATATATACGGAATAGAGAAATTCCACCCGCCTAAGTAAAGAACTGTTATAAATAATGAAGAAACTAATAAATTTAGGTAAGAAGCAAGGTAAAATAGAGCATATTTAATACCCGAATATTCTGTTTGATAACCTGCTACTAATTCCTCCTCTGCTTCTGGTAAATCAAAAGGTAATCTCTCACATTCCGCTAGGGAAGAAATTAGAAAAACAACAAACCCTATAGGCTGACGCCACAGATTCCACCCCCAAAAACCATATTTTGACTGTGACTCAACTATATCAACTGTACTTGAACTGTTAGATAATCATAGTCGATAATAACATTACTGTTCATATCACTATTTCAAAACCGTACATGAGACCTCAGCTTCATACGGCTCCTCTATGGTCACAAATAAATGTAAGTACTTGTTTGGTATTATTGTAATTTTTAGATTCTAATTCTAATACCGGGAAGTCCAAAATTAGACCAACGAAATTCCGTCTGCTAGAATAAAAAAGCGCTTCCGAATTGATCTTTTCCATTAAAATTACAATTTCTCTTTATTCGGTAATAACTTAATCCTTAAATAAAATACTCGTTATATCAATAAATTAGGTTTTATCAATAACTCTAAAGAAAGAATTAGTTAGAAAGAATTGATCATTAATTCCAAATTTATGATTAAGAATTCCATGTATGTATATAGTAGATATGAATATTGAATGGGGAAAAGAAATAAATATCCTGTATCGTATTTTTTTATTTCATTTTTCCCATTCAATATTTTGCATTCTATTTCTTTTGCTCCTGTCCTATTCTTCTTTCTCAGAGGAGAGGAGGTACTCTGAAAAAAAAAAAATAAAGGATTAATTCGTTTTTTATAGTCATTTCTTTAATCAGTGAATAGGAGCATACTCGAGATCGGAATCGTGGAGAAGTACTACTTGGTCATTTCTACCAACTTAAAGTCCTCATTATGATTCGTTTTATCCAAAGCTTTATGTAAAAAAATCCTTTTTTTTATCTTAAATTATCTCCATTACTAATCTTTTGTGTACCTTGGTGTTCCTAACTGTCCACTGATTTTTTATTGATCTCCAGTATGGTAATAAATACAAGACAGTATGTAGAAACCCCATACGGGTGATCTTTTGTACCCGCTTCAAGATATGGATAATTGGTCAAAGAATCTTAACCTTGGGGTAAACAGTTTATACTGCTTATGTTTCTATTCTCGTACATAGGGAATGAGATTTAATCCTTTTACTGCAAATTTATAAGCAGTTTGCTTTTACTCATCTAACTATCTAGCTTAATTCATCAACCCTAATGATAAATAAAAAAGAAAATATCCATTGAATATAATATATTAAATTTCTTTATTCTATTTCTAGTTCTAGAAAAGAGGGAAAATAATAATGTTCCGCCGAATCACACGTAGAGATATTGATAACACACATAGAGTTAATGGTATTTCATAACTGATAGATTGAGCAGCAGCCCGTAGACCACCTGAAAAAGAATATTTATTATTCGACCCATATCCTGACATAAGAAGTCCAATAGGGGCAATACTTGAAATGGAGATCCATAAAAAAACGCCTATACTAAGATCGGCCAAAACAAGGTGATATCCAAAAGGAATTACTAAATAACTTAGTAGAACAGATATGACCGCTATAGACGGTCCCGCGCTGAACAAACGAATATCTCCTCTAGATGGGAGAAGATCTTCTTTAAAAACTAATTTGGTTCCATCTGCTATAGCTTGAAGAATTCCCAATGGACCGGCATATTCAGGCCCAATGCGTTGTTGTATTGCTGCAGATATTTCTCTTTCTAACCACACAATTACTAGTACCCCTATTGTTATTCCCAATATAAGGGTGAAAATAAGAACAAAGATCCATATTAGTCCATAGACTTCTTTTAAAGATTCCGATCTAGAAAAAGAATTTATAGCTTGTATTTCCGCTTCTGTCATATCAATTATCATTTCAACGATCAACTTCTCCCATAATGATATCTATACTACCTAATATCGTCATGATATCTGCCAATTTCATTCTTTTAACTAGTTGAGGGAGAATTTGCAAATTGATAAAACCGGGTGGACGAATTTTCCATCTCCAAGGGAAAACACTACTATCTCCTATCAAATAAATTCCTAATTCTCCTTTTGGGGCTTCTACTCTCACATAAAGTTCTTGCTTCGACAATTCAAAATTGGGCGAAAGTTTTTTAGTAATAAATCTATATTCAAAATTATTCCATTCGGAATTTTTTGCTTTATCAAAACGTCGGACTTCTAAATTCTCATAAGGTCCTCCAGGAATTCCTTCTAGAGCCTGTTGAATAATTTTTATAGATTCCTTCATTTCACCGATTCGTACTAAATAACGAGCTAGTGAATCTCCTTCTTTTTGCCATTGGACTTCCCAATCAAATTTATTGTAATACTCATAACTATCAACTTTACGAAGATCCCATTGGATTCCAGAAGCCCGTAACATTGGTCCTGATAAACCCCAATTTATTGCCTCCTCTCCACCAATAATGCCCACTCCTTCAACGCGTTCCAAAAAAATAGGATTACGCGTAATAAGTTTTTGATATTCAACAATTCCTGTTAAAGAATAATCGCAAAAATCCAAACATTTCTCTATCCAGCCATAAGGTAAATCAGTAGCAACCCCCCCAATACGGAAATAATTATGCATCATTCGCATACCTGTAGCGGCTTCGAATAGATCATATAACAATTCCCTTTCTCTGAAAATATAGAAAAAGGGAGTCTGTGCACCGATATCTGCCATAAAAGGTCCAAGCCATAATAAATGAGAAGCTATACGACTCAGTTCTAGCATAATTATTCTAATGTAACTGGCTCTTTTAGGTACTTGAATGCTTTCTAATCGTTCTGGTGCATTTACTGTTATTGCTTCTGTGAACATAGTGGCTAAATAATCCCACCGTGTTACATAAGGCAAATATTGTATAATTGTTCGATTTTCCGCTATTTTTTCCATCCCTCTATGTAAATAACCCAATATAGGTTCACAATCAATAACATCTTCACCATCGAGAGTAACAATTAGTCGAAGAACACCATGCATTGATGGGTGGTGAGGACCCATATTCACTATCATGAGATCCTTTCTTGTAGCTGGTACAGTCATAACTTTTCTTCCTTAATTCAATTCAGTATTCCATGAATTTAGCAAAATGAAGTTGATCAAAATGCAAAATTTAATAACTAAAGAAAAAATTAAAACCAATCTTAAACTTAAAATTAATGAGTTTTTGACTCCCGAATACCCAACTGGTTAATCAATTTCTTATAACGTACTCGATTTTTCTTTGACAAATAATCCAACAGCCGTTGACGTTTTCCCAGAATTTTTCGTAGACCTCTTTGTGATAAAAAATCTTTTTTATGTAATTTTAAATGTGAAGTAAGTCTTTGTATCTTATCAGTGAAACTAAATACTTGAAATTCAACAGATCCACAGTTTTTTTCTTTTTCTTGTCGAATAGCCGAGATGAATGAATTTTTGACCATAAAAACAAAATTTTCTTTTTTTTCTTTTACGCGAATTTTACCGATCAGGAAAAATAAAAATATTTATTATACGTGTTATTTGCAGTTATTTGAATTTAGTACAAAAAAATTTCTCATTTCTTCATATAGAATTTTTTCTATCCAAATCAAATTGAAAATTTGATTTGGATAGAAAGGAACGATCCATTTTTTTTTTTCAAGATTTTCCTATTCAGGAAAGAAAATGTTTTTTCTATAAAGAAAAATAGATATAAGATATAGAGGAAATATACTATGTTATATTTATATTTATTATATACTATTAATATAATTTAAAGAATTTAAAGAATTCTGAATCGTGGATACATATGTATTCTTGATATACTGAAATTACTGCCATTATTGGTATCAAACCAATAACGATTCATACAAGCTAAATCTTCTAATCGATAATTGGGCCAAAGAAAAAATTGGAATTTAATGAATTTCTTTGTATATGTATTAAGATGTTTTTCCTTGTTCAAAAATTGTCCACAGTTGTTTATGTTGTTTTGATTACAGAATATTGGATTTCTACCCATAATATTCCAATTCTGAGAATTAAAACAAATGAAAATTCTCAATTCTCTACGACGTCTGTGGGATAGAATATTTTCAGGAACAAGGAAATCATAATAATTTTTGTTGTTTTTAGTCATAAGTATATTGCTGTGTTGTGCAACAGATTCATGAAATTTTTTTTTATCAACATATTCTTTTTTTATTATGTATTTTCCATCAGTTTGGCGTTTAGTCTTATCAACCAATAAAATACCTATGGTTTGATATATAATATCTTTTCCATCCCTTTTCATAGATAGACGAATTGGTTCGACAATAAATATGCCTCTTTTTACCAATTCTGTAAGAGTTAGATCTTTCTGAATCAACATTACATCTAGATGCATCTCTCCTCTTTGAATTGAAGATATAGCTATTTCCTTTGGATCTATCAGTCTAAGTAGAAGACAATATACCTTTATATTATTGATTATTCTTTGATTCAAGAGATCATCCCATCTTAATTGAAAAAGAAAATATTTTTTCAAGAAGAAATTGAGTTCTGCTTCTTTCTTGCTCTTAGATTGTTTTTTTTTTTTACTTTTTTTAATGTCTGTTCTTGTATAATCTGTCTCAACATCTTTTTCATTTTGTTTTCGTAAATCTAATACAAGATTTCCTTGACCTTGTTGTTCATTTTTTTTTTTTACATTGATCTTTTTACTTTTACTAATATTTTCATAGAAATGAAAATTAAAAATAAGTAATTTGGTAGGTATGATCCACGGTTTTATTTTATACGCATTAAAAAGTAGTAATAATTCTGGGAAAAACCAAGGTTCTAGATTTGATATGCTACGATAGAATTTTTCTTGATTCATTCCCATCCAATCAAAAAAGGATTTTTTTTTTAATTTTTGATAATTTAGATTTTTAGTATTTTTATGAATCTTGGTGTTGATAGGCGTATTGGCCCGGGTCTTAATATCAATATTATTTCTAATACAAAAATCGGGAATTTTATAATTTAAAAATAGTCTATCCATATTTTTGTCCGTATCGATGAGAAATCTTTTTTCTAGATAATTATTAATAACTATCCTTATCAATCCATAAAAGGGTTCGGGTTTTAGTGTATTGAAATTAGATGAAATTTTTTTGTTTTCCACTTCTTGTAATTGTAACGTTGATTCATAAATATATGAGTTTTTATTATCCTCAAAATTTATATATTTATATGATAAAATATCATATCCGAAATGTTTTTTCAATTTGTCTTTTTGACTCATCAATGAATTTACTGCATAGTAATTTTCTTTCATGTAATGAATTAATTGGTCTTTTTCTTTTTTATATAAATCCGATTTCGTTGAGTCTTTTTTTTGAATTATACGACATTCGTTGGCCCTATTTTGCCATTTTTTTGGTACTAAATAAGACCACTTAGTCTGAGATAAATTATATTGATAATGACCCCTTAACCACATTTTCCATTTATTCATTCTATACTTATGTATTTTCTTATGCTTTGGTTTGGAACCAAATATTCCTTGTGTTGTACAATAATTCTTTATTTTATCTGTAAGAAAAGGATAGGTGTTATGATATTGAAGTACAGATTTCAAAGCATATTTATTAAGTAATTGATTTTGCGAGAATTTGTAAAATATATATGCTTGAGACAAAGAAGATAAGTCCCAATAAATATTAGAATTTTTGTTGCTAATACTAAAATTAGTATTATAAAAAATATTATAAAACGACTTTTTTATAGTCGAAATAAAGTTCATTATTTTTTGATTTGTCTTTTCAATTCCTTCTTGATTTGTTTTATCATTATAAATGTATTTAGTTAAAATTTTGTCTGTTGATTTAAAACTTGGAATCTTAATGATACATAGTAATAGATTTATGTATATTTTTTCAATGAAAGATTTTATAAAATAATGCGATTTACGTATTAATCGGATATTTTTTCTTTTAAATAGTTGCCAAATATCCTTCTGTAATTCCGCTCTTTTATCATCATAAGTTAGAACTATTTTTTTATTGTCTTTTGTGATTCCTTTTATTTGACTCCTAATTGTGATTGTCTTATTAGCAAGATCTTTCATTTTTGTTTCGATGAGTGAATAATTTTCATTTCCGCAATTCAGGAATTGAATTGCAATCGTCGATTCGCGACGAATCTTATTATTTATATTAGAATCTCTTCCATTTTTATTTTTAGTCGGTTCATATATTTTAACCCTACTCGATTTTAATATGGGTTTTACTTTTTCAAGTTCTTTCATTATTAGGTCCATAAATAGAATTATTTTGATGATCCATCTTGTTTTTTTTTTTGAAACTTTTAGAACCCCATTTCCTCTTTCTTTGAAAACTCTTATAACTTCTAAAAATTTCTTTTTCGCTTTTATCGTTTTTTTTTCGAGTTCTTTTAAAATGGGTTCAAAGAAAGAAGGTCGTTTTCGGGGAGACCCAAAAGGTAGCTCTGCTTCTCTTCCCCAAACTGTTAAAAAACAAAAGTTATCTTTTTTCTCTGTTTTTTGCCTTTGCTGATCTCCATAATTAAATCGTACCTTAGATCTTTGCCAAGGTTTCAGACAAAAAGGAAATAGAATCTTTATTTGAATACCATCTCTTAACCAATTTTGGGGAAATTCCGTTTCTGATAATTGAACACCATTATAAGTACATTTAACATGCATTTCTCCATTCCATTCCTTCCAATCCTCGTACCATTCGGGGAATTGAAACAATAACATACGACTAATATTTTTAGCTATTATTAATACGGGAAATAGAACATATTTTCTAAGAAAAGATTGAGTTACTAATATTAAACCTCTTATTGCTTGAGTAAATAGAAAGCTATCCCAAGCCTCTGATATTGCTATTCGTTCATTTTCCTCTTCTTTCTCTTTGTTTGTTTTCTCATTTTCTTTTGTATGTTCTTGCTCAAAATAAAAAATTTGAGATTCTGAGGTTCTCCCTAACCAATTCCTAATTTTAAATATATCAAAAAACGAAAAAAAAAATGTTTTGTCTATTCGATCCAAAAAAAGTGGAGAATGCGCATTTGCTTGAAATATTTTCAAGATAATTGTTTTACGTCTTTGAGCACGCATAGATCCTTTGATTATACCACGGCGAAAATCCGATTGTTGTGAGTAACGTATCAAAGCCACCTCGTCTTCTTCATCACTGGTATTACTAGTAGTAATATTAGTAGCACTCGAATTAGTACTCTGATCGTTATCAGTATAAATTATTATGCGTTTCCCTTTTCTTGACCGAATTTCAGGATCTTCCGTCGATTCTTCTTCATCTTCTTCTTCCAAATCATCTGTTAATTTGTATGACCATCTAGAGACCTTTTTACTAATTTCTTCCATTCCAATAGAATTTTTTCTAATTTTTATTAGATCATTTGGATCAGTTGTAATTATATCGAATAAAAATTTCAAAGATTTTATTTGACTTTCTGAATCTATTCCTTGCGCACGTTCAAAATAAAATTTTTCAATTGAGGTTAAGGAATTCTCAATAGGATTCGATAAAAATTTCTCATCAGAATAAAACCTATTCTTTTTATGTTCAAATGTTTGAGAATTTTTAGGAAATAGACCATGAATTTTATTTATCCACAATATTTCTAAGGAATCCACTCTTGAAGTTATTAAATCAGTCATGATTTCATCTGAATCTACATTTTTTATTGTTCCGCGATAAGGTCCATTCAAAAAAGGATCATACATTTTGGGTAAATATTCTTGTTCATGCTCATCATCACATAATCTGGTTCTTTTTTCTAGTATATTTAAAGCAAAAGATCCTTTCTCTTTTTCTAAATTTTGTATTCTACTTACAAATTCGTTCCTTAAGTTGTATTTTTTTTGTTCATTATTATAAATCCAATAATTATATAGGTCTTCGTGGTATAGTTTTTCTGTCGTGTAGAAAGAAATTTTTCGCTCTATCATTTCTGAAAAGGTTGATAAACTTGGCGGATATGTAAAAGAGATTAGATTTTTTCCTTTATTTGGGCATATATAAAAAAAATATTGTGCCATTTCATTTCGTATAGCATTTTCAAACCTATCATTTTTTAAATATCTCAATGGGCGGTTCCATCGTTTATAATCGAAAAGAAAAGTTACAATAGGTTTTTCAAACCAAAAATAAGTTTTCTCTTCTTTAAGTTTTCCCAATTCCCAATTATCTTGATGGATATCAAGATAAGAATCTTCGTAAACCGGGCTATCTTTGTCTTCTTTAGTGGATCCCTCTTGTTCCTGTTTCGTCTTCTTCGTTTCGTAAGTTGTTTCTACATCGCTTTCTTCCCTTTCTGAGGTTTCTTTCAGTTTCTTAGTACCAATAGGCGATGGCATTCTGCCTAAATAGTAGACACAGGTGATAAATAAGAGAATACTAAAGATTCTAGCCATAGAATTTCTCAATTCTGACACAAGG